TGGCTGGATTGAATCCTATGCCCTCAAGTTCTTCAAGTACGGATTCATGGATAAGCCTTCAGCTAAGAGAAGGAGAAATGCTATAAGTCAAAGTCAACTTCGTTCACCACTACGTTCTTTCAGAACCGCTCCGTGGGCTTCCCTGAAAGCTAAGATGTGGAATAGCGCTAGCTAACAAGTAAACGAGTGAATCTTGCGTAAGTGAACGGAATGCTGTTGGCATGTTCGAGCTAAGCAAGTAAACTACTTCTCTTCGTTGCGTAGGCGAAGTGAGTTGGCTGTTTCGAGCTAGGGCTAAGCGAGCCAGAAGTGATCCAAGCTGGAAGTGAGCCGGAGTTCGTAGGCTAAGTGAACGGGGAGCAACGGCTGATCGAAAAGCGAAGATAGGCGCATAGTTCAGTGATCTACAAGAGTGGTAGAGGTCCCGATCAGGTTGTTTTAACAAGCTAGTTAGGCCAGATAGGCTAAACTAGTAGTTCGTAGTTCCCCAGGCCAGCGGTCTCGCTATTCCTGATGATCAGGTTAGGCAAGCTAATCACGCCTGCTGCGTCAAACCTTCATTGAATGGGAATGAAAATTCGACGGCATCTAACTACCTAAACCTAAGGCGAATACGTGAACAGAGACTTCTCTCTGCTGCTGTAGCTGCTAGGATACTCAAATTGTCTGCTTCAGCTAACCACACGGCGTTCAGTCGCCCAAACACACGAACATACTATACAAAGAAGGAGAGGCAAGCGCTGAGTCTTAAATTAGATTACCCCTCTGATTCGTCACCCGCTGAGCTAACGTCGAGATGTAAGTGTTAGAAAGAGTAAGTTAAGTAAAGAAAGATGTCAGTTAATAAATCAGGGGACCCAGCCTCACTAAGGTTAACGGATTGTCTACCATTCGCTCAGCTTCGGAAAGCCCTGTGGAGGCCTACAAAGAAAGGCACAACGCTTATGTTGCATGCAATATCTTGGAATCTGCTTCGATATAAGTCGGATGGATAGTTTTTTAGATTAAAAAAGAATCAAATAGCAGCGAGACTAAATGGTTTTAAGTCGAATAAAGGGCCTAGGAGTCATAAGCAAAAGCAAGATAGAAGCCTTAAAAATCCACACATATATAAGTATAAGCTCTACTAAATCTAGATAACTAGAATTCCAAGGGACCAGAAATCCTGCCCGTAGATGGCCGAAACAGAGCTTCGGAGGGGCTATGCTGCTTACTGTAACTGTCAAATTTGATTCCCTTCCCTTTTTGCCGGAGCAGGACACACATAAAAAATAGAAATGGCAAAAAAAAGACCTCCTACACGCACGGGAACCAGAACAAAAGAAGGAGATAGGATCCACCTGCACGCCCGAAAGGAACCAAGACCAGCAGTTGCATTTGACCGAGTTGAAGCAGCAGATCCAAGCAATCCTGGGTTCCGTTGACCAAGTGAAGGCTGCATATCGAGGCACTAGTCACGAACGTCCAACTCGAAGCAGCTACTTCACCCCTGGAACAAAGCAGTGGTCCTTCTTCCCCCAGTACCCTCTTTTATACTTTTGGACCTACTCTCTTGCTTTACGTTAGTAGATTAGAAACTGGCTTTGCCTTCGCTAAAGCGATGCGCATAAAAGAATGGTTTTCGTAGGAAAAATCTCTTAAGAGAAGAAAGATCTACGCTACGAAAAGGAGCGAGCGGAGAGAGCATAAAGAGCTTACTTATAAGGTACGAGCTTAGAGCCTTGCCTCACTCTGGTATGCTAATTACTTCGTTGTACGACTCTGGAACGGTAGTCGCTTAGTGCGACAGCACTATGGGATGCAAAGAAGCTTCGTCACCCTTCTTTAGTTGCTTCTCCTTTTTTCATCGAGATTGGGGCTGGACCGGATAGTGCATTGCAAATGAAAATCTTTTCTTTTTCTAAATAGCTATAGCTCGCCGCTTTGCAAGAGAACAAAGCTTAACTAAAATTTACTTAGGGACAATCCCCCATAAAACTCTTCCACATAGTGCGATTAGTGTGTGAGACCGCGATCCACAAACTGACGCATGGGACGTAGCCTTCCTAGCCGCGTGCAGCCTACCTGCTGAAGACCGTAACGTAAGTAACTCAGTGCTCCATACGTGGGAAATGAAAGCAGAATTCGTTCGGATCCTCCCACATGTTCAATCTTTTTTTAGCGGTTTCCCCAGAGATCTTTATCATTAATGCAACCTTCATTTTGCTCATTCATGGAGTTGTATTTAGTACGTCTAAGAAATTTGATTATCCACCGTTAGTCAGTAATGTGGGTTGGCTTGGATTACTTAGTGTTGCGCGCCTAGGAGGGCAGCGCGCTTTGGGATGCGGAGGAGCTATTATCGCCCAGTTCCCTAACCTAATGCGGCACCGGGTTCGGACCGCAGGGAACCGTAGCATGGGGGGGCTTAGAATCCTTTTGCCGCCGCAAGGCTGGCTAATCGTACGCAGCGGGCTCGAAGACCCCTGGTTCTGGAAGGCACATGAGTCCGAACGCTATGTTGAATGTGCGACCGACACTAGGTAGGTACCTGTGCAGGTGAGGCGTCGGTCGGTCCTAGAAACGGCGGCAGCGGCGCGAGGAGTTAACGACCGAACGTGCTGCAACCTAGGGATCACCAGGCAGCTCTTTCGCTCTATAGGGATCGGGGGGGCATAGCACAATTCTTCTTGGAGGAGGGTTGGTTTGCCCGGGTGACTGATCCTGCCATAATGTACTCCTACCTATACTATAGCACCGACACCCGAAGTCGAGCATACATACGACGATCTTCATGCGTGAATAGCGGGGAGGAAAGAAAGGGCGGTAGATGATAATGAGAAAAGGCGCCGCGTCTGGGCGGGCGGGCGGAATGGATGACCGAAAGGTGTCATGCCATGGAGTGGGTAATATCCCGAGTCTCATGTAAGACAACTAAATGCACCTCGAGGTGCTGCCGAGGAACTGAGGGACCTTCTCGAGCACAGGATAGGTAATTGAGAGATAGAGCTAGCCTCTTCGTTATGGGGAATCAATGCTCCGGGCCGAATAGAGCTTACCTACGGCACCTGGCTTTCTCCGGCGCATATTAGCTTAGCTGCGCTTAATAGGCCGGTTTGCCTTCCTCTCTGGCGGCCTCCTTACCCCCGCTACACTCTCACTCCAAGCTACGCCTGCTGAGCAAGATGCATTGCGATTTCCTCTTCTGTGGACGCACCTATGACCCGGGACGGGAAGAGAAAGACTTTTTTCTACGGCGAGCTTTCTCTCGTAAAGCCAAAGACGCCCCAAGACAAGTTCCAACTGTTGGGAAGGGGACATGATCAATAGAACCTGGCTGGATCCGGGCTGGGAGAGGGGCGCCCATTCCTAACCACTTTCGAAAAGGTTCGCTCATGCTGGAGGGAGCATCCCCACTTAGTGATCGGTCCGCTAGTTCACGCAAATCCGAAGAAGTTATCACGGACGAGCCACATGCAGGGAAACTTGCACGTGTGGTTCTGGCCGGGCTTTCCTGAGGTATCTAATAACCTTGCTTCTGCTCGCCGCTGGCGCACCTCTCCTAACTATTGCCCATTTATTCTGGAATAATCTTTTTAGGAGGGACAATTTTACATATTTCTGCCAAATCCTTCTATTATTAAGTACGGCTGGTACCATTTCGATGTGTTTCGATTCTTCCGAACAAGAGAGGTTTGATGCTTTTGAATCCATTGTATTAATTCCACTTCCTACTCGCAGTATGCTCTTTATGATCTCGGCTTATGATTCAATTGCCATGTATTTAGCTATTGAGCCTCAAAGTTTATGTTTTTATGTGATCGCAGCATCAAAAAGAAAGTCTGAATTTTCCACGGAAGCCGGCTCGAAATATTTGATCTTAGGTGCATTTTCCTCAGGAATCTTATTGTTTGGGTACGACCGGACAACTACCGATATCTATTAATATCTTTTCTTAGAATGTTGTTGTTAAATATATATCTATCTATATCGTAAACTAATTGATCTTACGGGGGGAACGAAATCCAAGAATATATAGACTGACTTGTAGAGAGAGACCCTCTATGTAGTTGTCTATCTAGGGTGATCGATCTACATCTTTCCCCATAGCCCTGGGGCTGTGTCTCGATCTCCTATGTGCGAAATCTAAGGGACTTGTTCCTATGGAGATTCCCCTTGGTCTAATTCCACGCCTTATGACGAAAGGGGAGTCGGCGTGGCGTAAAGTGAAGATTGGGGGGAGTAGAGAAAAATGCCCTTCTGGGGTATTCCGAAGGTGTAACCTAGGCAACAAAAAAGGGGCCCGATACTTCAACTAGAGGAGCGACCTGTTGGTTCACCAAACCCCGACTCAGCGTCACACGTTCTCCAGGTCCGAAGGGATCCAGTGCCCAACTACCGACTCCTCCCGGAATTGCGTTATCGGAGCCGAGCCAGGAATGGCCGTTAGTGGACACCCACCTTCACCGGTTAGAGAGGCCCTCTTTAATACATTAAGAAAAGATGTTCACAGGGGCCAGAAAGACTCGGTCATAGGAACTTAGACCACCTACGCGCTGGTGAAAACCACCTCGACCGGATCAGAGTAAACAACAATGTCGAATCAGGCCGCCCCTTGCCTTGAAAGAATTCACACGCGGCCACCAGCTTTCCCAAAATAAGGGGGGATCTGCTGCTTACTGCTCACGGAAACATCCGACCTATACTATAAGTCGTCCGCCTATTTTTCTGATCTCCTTTCCTTCTATTAATCATATTTTTGGCTTTGACCCATTCAAGCTGAAAAATGGGGTTGATGGTGTTGGCTAAAAAAGAGGGAGAGAGGAGAGCCTCGGGGTACGCTCACTTCTGCATTTTTGTTTAAGGTTCTCGAGATTCTCAATCGCTCTTTTTTTAGTGGGGAGGAATAGTGCGTGAATGAAGATTCTCAGACGAGGGAATCGTTCCTCTCTAAATAAAAAGAAGCTAGTTCTATTGATAGAGCTTTCACGTCTGCGCATAGAAGACTTTTTTTCCCTTCCATTCCGTTCTTACCATATCATGGGCAGTTGGGTTGGAATCCGTGTGATGGTTCGAAAGTGCTTTCAAATATTCTTCGCATCCCCAGAGAGATACATTGTTTCCATTGTGACTTGGTCGTCAAAAGGGGCACTACTAGTGTTGTGTACTTTTCATTGGAGCACACCTTTCGCTAGGAAGGGATCAGTTACGAGTACGAAATGCTTTTCACATACAAGTCGGATAGCGCGATAAGGCAGTTACACTCCTCCGCCTGGCATTCCAGTTCAAATACTAGTGAGGTAGACAACCTCATGTCATGCGTGAAAATAGTAAGGACCTTGCCTACGGGCTCATTGGGACACTCAAGTACGAAGGAATTCTCCACTTAATTTAATTAAGGAAGGTTTCAGAGACAGAGGATCAAAGCAATGGAAAAGCAAGGGAACGAGGCGACCGGAGGGAGGGTTTGGTATGGTAGTGAGACCAATAGGGAAACATAATAAATAGGGAGTATGTGAAAGATCCATTGACACACGAAGGTAGAAGTCAGGTATGTATTACATAGCATAGCTACTGAATTCGCAAAGACTCCTTCCTCTTTTAAGTTCAGTGAGGAACTCGCCTGAGGGAAAGGGACTGCGACCTTCAACTCCCAAGATATATCATATAATATAGCATGTTGCCCTGAAGAAGGATTGGAGTTATTTTCCTTCGGTCCATAAACGCAAGAATCGCGAGACGGCAGACATCGGCCGATGAGGCTAGTAGGGCCCTAGTCCTGTAACCATTTAGAAGGGGCAATGAGAATTGAAGTCACCACGAGCATAACAATCTTATTGGAACTTGAAAGAGAAGTGAATTTGTGAATGCCTAACTGAACGTTCAAGATTGGATTCAGAAGCTGAGGCGACCGGAAGGGAGGCGAGCGAAGTGAGGCCACTCCTCTGCCAAAGAATTTCATAGATATAAACGGTTCAGCTCCCTTCTAAGCCTTTAGAGGATTAGAGGAATCATCGATGAAAGTGTTACTTACTTACTTACGAAGATCGACTGGATAACCTTCTACTGACAGAGTGGTGGGTGCTACTGTCTTATCTTATCCCTTCTTCTTTTACCCCGGCCCGGGGCTGGTCATTCAGTTCAGTCAAGTTCATATGCTTTCCAACGTGGGAGTAAAGGGAGTTGGTAGCATTCCCCTGGCTTTCCATTTCCAATAAGTCTGGGATAAACTAGAAGACTAACTCCTTCCCCTCCTAGGGCTTCAGCAAGGTGTCTATTCTGAGGCTTAGGAGAATGAAGCAGCCCCGGGTGTGAGTGAACTCCCCTCTACTTCCAGGCAATAGGACTAAACCTAAAGTATCTTCTCTTCTCCGGTTCTAGCTTACGTTTGAGTTTCCTCTGACTACAAGGGAATTTCTCAGCTGGAGCAGAAGTGGACGAACAACACCTCCTTTCCTTGCATTAGCGCCCGCTTTTCCACATCCACTTCAGGGAGAGAGCAAGTATAAATCATAGCTTTAGGCTTTCGAGCCTTTCTTCCTAGGACAGAATTACTTGAACTTGAGCGGTTGTCTGGAACTGATGCTACACCTTGGGGCTGCAGTCCCTTCTTCTTAGCACGGATGTCCCTCTGCAATCCCCTGCTCCTACCATTGAAACAGCTAGGGGCTAGTAAGTCCTGCCAATATCAGGGAAAGAATAGCTCCCGAAGGGCTTCCTTCTTTATCTAAGCGACTAATAGGCTTGGGTGGCTAGGGCACATGCTATCGAGGTTACACGCCTGGTCCCGAAACCACATCTGGCAGATGCGATTCCTGGATGTAGTTGGATGTGATTATCGGTGAAAGCATAGAAGGATCTCCTGTCAATAGTCACAGGGAATTACACTATAGCTTTAGGACCTGACCTGTAATAGGTGGTGTAAATGTCCTTATTTATTATAGGATGAAGATGATTCACTCACCAAGAAGACCGTCTACTCGAGCAGTAAGAGTTGATTCAATTGCCAACAGAAGACCGTCTGCGACAACAAGACCATCAGCAGCAGATGATTGAACAGCGGATGCGTTGAGGAGATCAGCCCTAATTGAAGACCCGATACTCTCAACCAAGAACTTCTATATATAACACCAACCGCGGAACAGGAGCATGCGTTACACACGTCGTCAGCTAGCGGACGCAAGCAGAGTGGGACCTTCTCCGATAGTCTCTTTCATCATAATATTGAAAGCTTCCCCGCCCGATGCTTTGTTAATGTCAGAGTTTATATCAAGATGAAAGGGAAAGACAATAAGAAAGATTCAAGATAAAGACTAGAAGAAGGGGCTTTCTTAGAAGAATTCCCACTTAGACTGGTAGTGAGAACCCGATCTCCAGAAGCTAATTGGCAAGGTTCGACTTGACCGGAGCGGATCGCAACTCAAGCACAACTAGAGTTCACTCACCCACGTGCCCAATACTTGATGTGATGACTCTAGCCCCGTGTCGGCTTCATTGACGAGTCATGATGCTGCGATATAGGATCAAAATCGACTTTCATTTCACTTAACTCATCAAATCAAGGAGTGGCTACTAGATAGACAATTAGTTCCGAGACTAAGAGATTGGGCTATCGGCCGGTATCAGTTGAAGTCAACAAAGAAGGAAAGCCTTCCCCCAATCCAACATTTTCAGGTGAAAAGAAGATAGATGACTGAGAGTCACGGGATTTTGAAAGCGCCGCATCTAGCTCAGCAGCTTCTTCAAAAGAGATGACGGATACAGAGCGGTTACCACTTGTAGGCTCATTCACCAACTAGGCCATGAGTTTGCTTTAACGAGTGCACGAGCAGAAGCGGAGACAGAGTTGTCCCCCGATCTGAGATATTAGCGAGATTAGCTACACGCCACTTAACCTAAAGAAAGGTCGACCTGAGAAAGCCCTTTTTAAGCTGATAGGATAACTTCACTTACTAAATTTCTTGAGTAGCGAGAATCTTTCCTCAGAGGCACGGAAGGGTCCAAGCCATAGGAAAGACAGCAACTTGAGTGCGGAGAAGGGGAAAGGGCGCTCGAAGCAAAAAGAACGAAAAGCACACCATATAGGTCAGCGGCATCAGCAGTTGAAGAAGTTGACGGCCGGATTCAAGCAAAAAATGGGATAACCTGAGAAGGAGAGGTCTCCTTTCTATATGAAAGACGAAGATCTGGCTTTGAAGCCTCCTTGAGTCCGGCTTAGCTTCAGGTACGAGTCAAAAACAGAAGAAGGGGATCGCCACAATCAAGAAGCAAGCTAAAAGCTGTTGTTTAGATGACTTTATGTTATGAAAGAACCCAGAAAAAAAGTAATTATTGGAGTAGCCCGCCCAGTAGAGGCTTTCTTAGCGAAAAAAGTATATTCATGGATGGATTAGGGGAAAGAGTCTTCACCTTACTTTCAAGTGTCAATCATTTTTATTGAACTTTCTTTCAGGCTAGCTCTGGGCAGGGCGCATACACACGAACCCACTTTGAGTCGGATCCGAGCTCCAGTAGACAGCGAGACAGCCATTGTGGTAAACGGGAGCAAAGCAAGGGAAAGAGAGGTGAGTGACGCCAAGGGGAATTCCAGCACGAAAGCAAGTGTTGTTATCACACGTCCGTCCTGTCTGATTGATTCACCTTCGATTATTCAATCAAGGAAGCAGAGTCAACGGCCTTTGAAGAAAGATGACTTCTATTTTAAGATATTGAGCTGGACAGTCAAAAAGCCCAAAGGCAAAAAAGAAGAGCAAAAACAGAGGAGATGTCTTCCTCATAGGCCATTGACTATCTATCCCCGGAGTCTTTCTCTCCGTCAAAGGGACTCTCTCTTTCTTGAACAAGCACGGCGCTATCAGGACAAAATCCTAGCAGAAGCAGAAAAAGAGGAAGAGAAAGAGGAGCGAACAGCCACTATAACATCGTTAGATGAGCTTCAGTTGCGCCCCTTTGTGAACGAGGGGATCGAAAGGCCAGCCAAAGGAAGTACGGCTGAGTTTCAAGACTACGAGACTAAGAGTTGGGACTAACCGCATGTCATCTTTCTCAGAGTCTGAGCCTGACACCTCTATTATTACATCAAACAACAATTGAATTGGGATCAAAGAATTCAGGGATTGGATTTGCCCCCGTCTGTCTTGTGTTCAACGAAGGAAAGCGCCCTTCCTTCTTCAGCTTGAAAGACATCTCAGGAAAGAGCTACTTCAACTGAAGAAATTTCTTTAGTAGCGAGAACCCTTCCTACTCGAGAATAAGGTCAGGAAGTGAAGCGTTTTTTCAGTTTTTCTTTCAAAATCTAGTAAGTGTTATGCGGGGGTGGGGATTCAGACCGATGAGGGACGTAGGAATTGCCCTTAACTGTCCGGAAGGCTGAAATAGCTTTCTCGGGAGCCTCTGGGAGGTCGGGGTATTCAATCCCATGATACTCAAGGAGCAGGGCGTCGTATCCCAGGGGTTCTACTAATACATCGTATAGCGGGTCCAGTTATACCAAAAATGGAATGGGACAGTCATTCGAAAATGAGAAAAGAAAATAAGGGTGTCAAGACATCTATATGACCAAGATGGCCATCTCACGAATTGGATTCGAACCAATATCAAGCGACTTTCCTTTAGTAGATCTGTCATCCCCCTCATTATAGTCCTCCTAGAATCAATAGCATTTCGTCGGAATACATCCTGTCTTTTCACCTTAGTAGTCCTATGCATAGTCAGTACTATAGCCCCAATCATGGCTACTAATAAAATCAGACTAGGAACCAAAAACCAGACGGAATAGTAGGTATAAAGTAAATTGCCCAATGTTTCCAAATTAGTCCAACTTCGTACCTTTCCGGCATAAACCATATATCTCAGAGAGGTCGTATTTCTTTGGGTTGGTAGTAATGGAATGCTTTCATTATCTAAAATGAAGAACATTTCCCACCAAAAGATCAGTCCAATAATACCACTCACTGGTAAATAGCGCAATACTTCTTCGTGAATCTCCGCTATTTGAATATGGAACATCATAACAACGAATAGGAATGAAACGGCTATAGCTCCTATATAAACTACTGGGAAGATCATAGCGAAAAAGTCGAGACCTAACAAAAGAAGTAAACCTGAAGTGTTGCGAAAGACTGGGATGGGAAACAAAACGGAATGTACCGGATTTTTAGCACGTACAACCATCAAACCAGAGACCAAAGCAAGGCTCGACAAAACAGAAAGTATCATAGTACGTCGTCCTTCCCTGAAATGGAACTTTCATGCTGGAGCAAGAACTAGCATGAAAGTCGATCTATTACAACCAGCGCGGTTGTTCGTATTTCATTTTCTTCTTCCAAGCCCTTCTTTCTTAGAAAGGCACTCACTGAGTTACTTACGGAATCTCAAATCTTGAGGCTGATTACGGCCCCTTTGATGAAAGGTAAGCGCTTTGGCTGGCTACCTATAATATAAAGATCCTTCACTGCACACTTTAGATATCTGTTTCCATCCAATCAAAGACGGCGAAGCGCCTCTAATCTAAAGGCCAAAGAGTGCTCTTTGCGCTACTACGCATCCTTACTCATAGTATAGTGCAAGTTAGGTTTGGGTATAGCAGGACTTGAACCTGCGACCATTAGGTTAAAAGCCCAATGCTCTACCAACTGAGCTATACACCCCAAAAAAGATGTAGTAGTAAATAAGGATTGGTGCGGAAAATAAAAGAGGGTGGCCCCTCTTCATCATATTAAAGGGGCGCGGCTTTGTATGAGGCTCGTACTGCAGAGCAAGCGAAGAAAACGTAAGGGCGCGCGCTAGCACTCCTGCAAGAAAACGGCCTAGCTAACGCGCCCCTTATTGAAAAGTCAAGGATATTGAATGATCGATATGAGAAAGAAGCGCTCAAGCATTGGAAGAAAGCCGGCCTTACTCAACAAGCACCTTTCTTAGCTTAGTAAGGTTGCTTGTTTCCACTCATTGAAGATTCTATCTACAAAAAAAGGTCAACGGGGGGTACTAAAATGGCTCTCACTGACACCATCTACGAGAAGGTGAGGTCGTCTTTATTTCCAGCCGCCATACGGTTCGCCTTAAAGCCTTAAAGACGGAGAAGGGGAGGAGCAGTTATCTATGTAATTACGGTCTTTGTTGGCCGGGGCGAGCACTCTCTTTTCTTTGTCAAATTCCGTCTTACCAAACAAGACTGACTTCTTACCAACCCGCGAAGGGTTGTGAGGCTGGACCAGAGGTACGAAGAATGAATCTATATCTGTGCACGGAAGGGCCGGCGGCCGCTCAACTGTTCGAGCGCAATGCAGTGGTATTGGTTCCGATCGACAAAGGTAGAATGCCTGGTCGAAGGTCCAGTACAGTAGGTAGCAGGCGTGTTCGTTTTGGCTCCCGAGCGAGAACGAGAAATAGGCGATGCACCATCCTTGCTGCTACGTACGTTGACCTTGACTTGACAGATTCATCCAATTGAACCCAAACTCAAAGGAGGACCACAAGCTCGGGGCTCGACGAAAGAGAAAGTCTCGGCATTAAGAAAATGGGATTAGCTGTGAAAGAAAGAGCCCGGCATTCATTTTTTCATGAATATTCATAGCTGAGTCTACTAAAAGAGGGACCAGCTCATCGTAGTGATTAGAGGACACCTCTGATCGTTCACCTCTAATGTGACACGTTCCCTCCCAGTTTGATCAACGGGATCAGTCGGCTAGAGAGCGGGGCTATTCTTCTTCCGAGGAGACAAAGTAGTCTCTTGTACTGACCGAACCCTCAGTTCGGAAGTCTTCGTCAACATGTTACGAAGCTCCAGTCTGGCGGTCAACTTGATGCGGGAGAGGCATGAGTGCAGTTTGATCTTGTGGTGTATTCCTTTGTAGTGAGTAGGGCCTCTTTCTCGTTGATCAGTTCGCCTCCGCTCTATTGAAAGGTCTCCATTCCTACGGCGGTTTTGTCAATGAACCCGTGGATAAGTAGGCCTTTCTTGCAGACCGATCTTCTGCCGAGTTCCTTCCTTCGTAGTCAAATCTGATGATACGCTTTGGCGATGTTACCTATCAAATAAAAGGCCTGCTAGGTGATCGAAATCGCTCAGGTCAGCGAGGACTCACTCACCTACTCCTTATCTAATACTTTCTTCTATCTACTGAATTAAAAGACCCGCCGCGCCGGGCTATAAGATAAGATACAGCTGTTGTACTACTTGACTGGTAAGAAGGAGCTTCCGTAAGAACTGGAAGACTCTTGTATGTACGGTAACCCTATCTTCCGCTACTGGTGGACTGTTGCACATAAAGGCCGACAGAAGCAACCTTTCTTAGCGCGCTTTTCAAGCGCTTAGCTTCTGCTAGAAAAAGGCGGCAAGGCCATAAAGTAAGTGAAGTTGCAAGCCTAAGCCAAGAAGGTACGAACGAAGTGACGGGCCCTTTTAGAGATAGGGGGCGGCTTTCTTGTGGTAGTCATTGCGAACATCTCTCCTCTTCTCTTAGCGTGCACAGTTTGCTTACGCCTTAGGCACATCTATCTTTCTTAGTTTCACGCTGGCC